GCTAACGTAGCTCAAATCAAGAGCATGGCACTGAAAATGCCAAGATAGATACTAAAAAATCTCGCGAGCATCAAAGGCTTGGTCCTAACCTTACTATTAATTTAAATTATATTTATACATGCAAGTCTCGGCACCCCAGTGAGAATGCCCATATTACCAATTAGCAACAACGGAGCTGGTATCAGGCACAAACAGCCCACGACACCTTGCTTAGCCACACCCCCACGGGAACTCAGCAGTAATAAACATTGAATAATAAGTGAAAACTTGATTCAGCAATAATTTAAAGAGTCGGTAAATCTCGTGCCAGCCACCGCGGTTATACGAGAGACTCAAATTAATATTTGCGGCCCAAAGAGCAGTTAAGGAATATAAATAATGGAACTAAAAGCCTGCCAAGCCGTCGCACGCACAAGCAAACCATAAACCCACAAACGAAGGTCGTTCTACTATACTTGAAACTACAACAGCCGGGGGACAAACTGGGATTAGATACCCCACTATGCCCGACCATAAACTTTGGATTCACCCGCCAGATCACTACGAGCTACAGCTTAAAACTCAAAGGACTTGGCGGTGCTTTACACCCACCTAGAGGAGCCTGTTCTATAATCGATACCCCCCGATCAACCTCACCACCCCTTGCCAATACAGCCTATATACCACCGTCCCAGCTAACCCTTCAAAGGAATAACAGCAAGCAAAATAACTTTTTGTAAAAAAGTCAGGTCAAGGTGTAGCATATGAAGTGGAAAGAAATGGGCTACATTTTCTAAACAGAAAACACGAAATAGTCTATGAAACAAAACATGAAGGAGGATTTAGCAGTAAAAAGAAATAAGCGAGTTCTTTTTAAGTAGGCAATAAAGCACGCACACACCGCCCGTCACCCTCATCAAACACAACAACTTAAATAAAATATCAACAAAAAAGAAGAGGAAAGTCGTAACATGGTAAGCCTACCGGAAGGTGGTCTTGGATACAGGACATAACTTAACCAAAGTATTTTGCTTACACCAAAAACATATCTATTAAACCGGATTGCCCTGAGCTGTAAAACTAGCCTACACACCAAATCACTCTTTTCCCCCCCCCCCCCCCCCATAAACCATTTTTACAAGCTAGTATGGGCGACAGAAAACCTTATAGCGCAATAGACAAAGTACTGCAAAGGAAAAATGAAATAGAAATGAAATAATTATAAAAACACAACAAAGCAAAGACTAAAACCTGTACCTTTTGCATAATGGTCTAGCAAGTCTTCCCAACAAAAAGAACTTCAGCCGGATACCCCGAAACCAAACGAGCTACCCCTGGGCAGCCACACGAGCAAACCCATCTCTGTAGCAAAAGAGTGGGAAGACCCAAAGGTAGAGGCGAAAAACCTAACGAGCTTGGATATAGCTGGTTACTTGAGAAAGAATTTAAGTTCAACTAAAAGTAATACTAACACCCAAAAGACAAACTAATACTTTTATTTTAATTAACCAGGGGACAGCCCAGTTAATAAAGGAAACAACCTACATAAATGAATAAAGATTATAAACAAACGGGATATAGCACAATAGGCCTAAAAGCAGCCATTATGAAAGCGTCAAAGCTCGGCTCCCCATAAACCTATAATTCCAATAATAAATCCTAATTCACTAAAACAATCAAGTTAATCTATTCTTAGAAATATTATTGCTAGAACAAGTAACAAGGAAACCTCCTCATAATATGCCTGTAAATCGAAATGAAACATCACCGATAATTAACGAAACACAGTATTTTCTTTTACAAGAACCACAAATTATACTTATCGTTAACCCGACACAGGGGTATTTAAGAAAGATTTAAGCCCAGGGAAGGAACTCGGCAAAACGGAGCTTCGCCTGTTTACCAAAAACATCGCCTCTTGAATAATAAACATAAGAGGTACTGCCTGCCCAGTGACACTCGTTCAACGGCCGCGGTATTATGACCGTGCAAAGGTAGCGTAATCACTTGTCTTTTAAATAAAGACCAGTATGAATGGCAAAACGAAAGCTCAACTGTCTCCCCTAGCCAGTCAGTGAAATTGATCTCCCCGTGAAGAAGCGGGAATATCTATACAAGACGAGAAGACCCTATGGAGCTTTAAACCTATTTAACTTCACTCTAACAAAATTTAACTGACAATTTTTATATAAAGGTTTTAGGTTGGGGCGACCGCGGGGTAAAGCAAAACCCCCGAGATGAATTTAAGCGAAGAAAAACCCTTCAAAGCAACAACAATATTGACTAATTGACCCAATAATTGATCAACGAACCAAGTTACCCTAGGGATAACAGCGCAATCCTCCCACAAAGTCCCTATCGACGGGTGGGTTTACGACCTCGATGTTGGATCAGGACCCCCAAATGGTGCAACCGCTATTAAAGGTTCGTTTGTTCAACGATTAAAGTCCTACGTGATCTGAGTTCAGACCGGAGTAATCCAGGTCAGTTTCTATCTGTAAACAGACTTTTCTAGTACGAAAGGACCGAAAAGACAAGGCCTATAAATAATTTAAGCCTTATCATTTTTCTCTGAACACAAATAAAGAGATAAACTGAGAAAAAAAGAGTCTTATATGACTTATTAAAGTGGCAGAGCCAGACAATTGCAAAAGACCTAAAACCTTTACCCCGAGGGTTTAAACCCCTCCTTTAATAATGAGCTCAACAATTAACCTCCTACTATATATTATTCCTGTACTACTAGCAGTAGCCTTCTTAACCCTTCTCGAACGAAAAGTATTAGGATATATGCAACTCCGCAAAGGCCCAAATATTGTAGGCCCCTCCGGCCTCCTACAACCAATTGCAGACGGACTAAAACTCTTCACCAAAGAACCAGTCCGACCCTCAACATCATCCCAAGCCATATTTCTGTATATACCAATAATAGCCCTCACCCTTTCCCTATTAATTTGAATCCCCTTGCCTTTACCAAACACGCTAACTAACCTAAACCTAGGGGTTCTATTTATATTAGCCCTATCCGGCCTCGCAGTTTACTCGATTCTTGGATCAGGATGAGCATCCAATTCAAAATATGCCTTAATTGGGGCCCTACGAGCAGTGGCCCAAACTATTTCTTATGAAGTTACACTAGGCCTCATTCTCCTATGCCTAGTTCTTATAACAGGGGGATTTATATTATTTAACTTCAACACAACACAAGAGCCCCTCTGATTTTTAGTACCTGCCTGACCTATGGCCGGAATGTGGTTTATTTCTACCCTAGCAGAAACAAACCGCGCACCATTTGATCTTACAGAAGGAGAATCTGAACTAGTCTCTGGGTTTAACGTAGAATATGCAGGCGGACCATTCGCTTTATTTTTTTTAGCAGAATATGCAAACATTTTAATAATAAATATGCTATCTACAATCCTATTTCTAGGCACAACCTTTTATCACACACAATCAGAATTTTCAACAATAAGCTTAATTATTAAAGCCTCAGCCCTAACAATCTTATTCTTATGAGTACGCGCATCATACCCACGATTTCGATATGATCAACTAATGCATCTTGTGTGAAAAAACTTTTTGCCCATTACCATTGCAATAACCACACTTCATCTTTCATCCCAAACTTCAACAGCAAGTATTCCACCAATATTCTAGGACATGTGCCCGAAAGTCAGGGCTTACCTTGATAGGGTAAATTATAGAGGTTCAAACCCCCTCATCTCCCGCCTAAAAAAATAGGACTCGAACCTATCCCGTAGGGATCAAAACCCTAAATGCACCCACTACACCACTTTTTAAGTAAAATAAGCTAATTAAGCTTTTGGGCCCATACCCCAAAAATGTTGGTTAACCCCCCTCTTTTACTAATGAGCCCATACGCCCTGTCAATCCTTTTATCAAGCCTATCAACCGGGACAATCATTACACTTATTAGCTACCACTGATTTCTCGCCTGAGTGGGCCTTGAACTCAATACGCTAGCAATAATCCCCCTAATATCTAAAATACATCACCCACGAGCAACTGAAGCAGCAACAAAATACTTTCTTACACAAGCTGCCGCCTCAGCCCTACTATTATTTGCAGTAATCCTAAATGCCTGAAACACGGGAGAATGAACAATTATTAATATACAAACAACTATCCCCCTACTAATAATCACAACAGCCCTAATAATCAAACTTGCAATTGCCCCATTCCACTTATGATTGCCAGACGTTATTCAAGGACTGGACTTAATAACAAGCTTAATTTTATCGACATGACAAAAACTTGCCCCAATAGCACTTCTTATTCAAATAAGTGCAGAACTAAACCCCGCCCTGTTAATTTTTTTAGGGGTTCTTTCCATTGCCCTAGGAGGCTGAGGGGGCCTTAACCAACCACAACTACGGAAAATTATAGCGTACTCCTCTACCGCGCACCTTGGATGAATAATTGTTATCTTAACCTACTCAAAACAACTAACCCTGATCAACCTCTCAGTATACCTAATAATAACCTCTTCCATATTTTTCTTAATAATAAGCCTGACCTCAACTAACATTAACAAAATAGCCACATCCTGAATAAAGAATATTTCACTGGTCTCAATAATGTTAATTATTCTAATATCTCTGGGCGGACTCCCGCCAACCTCCGGATTTATCCCAAAATGACTCATCCTAGAAGAAATGACTAAACAAAATATAGTGCCACTTGCAACTATAATAGCCCTCTCCGCCTTACTCAGCCTATTTTTTTACCTACGCCTCGCATACACCGTATCTTTAACAACACCCCCATCACCTTCAAATTCAAAACTCATATGACGACTTAAAACAACATCTAATCAAGTAATACCCACAATAACTATTACCTCAACAATACTTTTACCAATAACACCAACAATTATAAGCCTATTTTAAGAACTTAGGATAAAAAGACCAAGAGCCTTCAAAGCCCTCAGCAGAAGTTAAAGCCTTCTAGTTCTTGTAATAAGACCTGCAAGACTACCTCACATACTCTGAATGCAACCCAGACACTTTAATTAAGTTAAAGTCTCCTAGACTAGCAGGATTTTACCCTACGACCTTTTAGTTAACAACTAAATACCTATTTACAGGCTTTAATCTACTTCTCCCGCTTTGTGGGGGAAGAAAAGCGGGAGAAGCCCCGGCCGATGTCATTCTGCTCTTAAAAGTTTGCAACTTTGCGTGCTCTACACCACGAGGCCCTGGCAAGAAAAGATATTTATCTTTATAATCGAGGCTACAACTCGACACCTATTTCGGCCACCTTACCTGTGATAATCACTCGATGACTATTCTCAACAAACCATAAAGACATTGGCACCCTTTACCTTATATTTGGCGCCTGAGCCGGCATGGTTGGCACAGCCCTTAGCCTGCTTATCCGAGCAGAACTAAGCCAACCCGGCGCCCTCCTTGGAGACGATCAAATTTATAATGTGATTGTTACTGCTCATGCTTTCGTTATAATTTTTTTTATAGTAATACCAATCATAATTGGAGGCTTTGGTAACTGACTCTTACCTCTAATAATTGGAGCCCCTGATATAGCCTTTCCACGAATAAACAATATAAGCTTCTGACTCCTTCCCCCCTCACTCCTCTTACTCCTTGCCTCCTCTGGAGTTGAAGCTGGAGCGGGAACCGGGTGAACAGTTTACCCGCCCCTAGCTGGAAACATAGCCCATGCCGGGGCCTCCGTAGACCTAACTATCTTCTCCCTCCACTTAGCCGGCGTTTCCTCCATCCTAGGTGCCATTAACTTTATTACAACCTCTATTAATATAAAACCCCCGGCAATATCACAGTACCAGACCCCTTTATTTGTTTGATCTGTTCTAATTACTGCCATCTTACTGCTTCTATCCCTGCCTGTACTTGCCGCCGGAATTACAATATTATTGACAGACCGAAACTTAAACACTACATTCTTTGACCCCGCAGGGGGCGGAGACCCGGTACTTTACCAACACCTCTTCTGATTCTTTGGCCACCCGGAAGTTTATATCCTTATTCTTCCCGGCTTTGGAATGATTTCTCACATTGTCACATACTACTCAGCCAAAAAAGAACCATTTGGATATATGGGCATGGTCTGAGCAATAATGTCAATTGGCCTATTGGGGTTCATTGTATGAGCCCACCACATATTTACAGTTGACCTAAACGTGGACACACGCGCATACTTCACCTCAGCAACAATAATTATTGCAATCCCCACAGGAGTAAAAGTATTCAGCTGACTGGCAACTATGCACGGAGGGGCAATTAAATGAGATGCAGCCATACTATGAGCCCTGGGGTTTATTTTTCTCTTTACCGTAGGAGGCTTGACCGGAATTGTTTTAGCCAACTCCTCCTTAGACATTGTCTTACATGACACTTACTACGTCGTTGCCCACTTCCATTATGTCCTATCAATAGGCGCCGTATTTGCTATTATAGGCGGATTTGTGCACTGATTCCCACTCTTTTCAGGATTTACTTTACACCCGACATGATCAAAAATTCACTTTGGGGTTATATTTATTGGGGTAAACTTAACATTCTTTCCACAACACTTCCTAGGGCTTGCAGGGATACCACGACGGTATTCTGATTACCCAGACGCTTACACCCTTTGAAATTCAGTATCCTCAATTGGATCACTTATCTCGCTGGTAGCAGTAATTATAATAATATTTATTATTTGAGAAGCCTTCGCATCTAAACGAGAAATTATGACAACTGAACTTAACCCAACAAATATTGAATGATTGTATGGATGCCCTCCACCATACCACACCTTTGAAGAACCGTCTTATGTTCAAACACGACTTAGCACAAGGGGGGAAGGAATTGAACCTCCATACTTTGATTTCAAGTCAACCACATAACCGATCTGCCACCCCCTTAGACGTTAGTAAAATGCTTACAGGACCTTGTCAAGGCCCAATTACTAGTTTGAACCTTGTACGTCTATATGGCACACCCATCACAACTAGGCTTTCAAGACGCAGCTTCTCCTATCATAGAAGAACTTCTACACTTCCACGACCACGCCCTAATAGCAGCATTCCTTATTAGCACCCTTGTACTCTACATCATTACCGTAATAATAACAACAAAACTAACAAATACAAATGCAATAGATGCCCAAGAAATCGAAACAATTTGAACAATTTTACCAGCTATTATTTTAATTGTTATTGCCTTACCCTCATTACGTATTTTATATTTGATAGATGAAATCAATGATCCCTCCCTTACAGTTAAAGCCATCGGACACCAATGATACTGAAGCTATGAATTTACAAACTATGAAGACCTAATATTTGACTCATATATAACACCAACACAAGACCTCCTCCCAGGACAGTTCCGCCTACTAGAAGTGGACAATCGAATAGTTGTACCAATAGAATCCCCCATTCGAATATTAATCTCTGCCGAAGACGTCCTACACTCATGAACAATTCCATCTATAGGAATCAAAACAGACGCAATTCCCGGTCGACTAAACCAAACAACCTTTATTGCATCACGACCAGGTGTGTTTTATGGACAGTGTTCTGAAATTTGCGGAGCCAACCATAGCTTTATGCCAATTGCAGTAGAAACGGCCCCCTTAGTTGAATTCCAAAACTGATCTTCCTCTATACTAGAATCCTCATTAAGAAGCTTCCATGGATAAGCAACAGCCTTTTAAGCTGGAACCCGGTGACCTCCGACCACCCTTAATGACATGCCTCAACTCAACCCAGACCCTTGATTCTTTATTTTTACAGCATCTTGATTTATTTACCTAATTATTCTATTACCAAAAACCAATAGCCTAAAAATACCAGGCGAGCCAGAAACACCACAAAACAAAGGCAAAACTGAACCCCTAATTTGACCATGAACCTAAGCTTTTTTGACCAATTTTTAACCCCAACACTTTTAGGCATCCCCTTAATTCTCCTAGCCCTTGTCTTTCCACTACTATTAATCTTTATGCCCCCAAAACATTGACAAGGAAGCCGAATCTACTCCACTCAACTCTGATTTACCCACAACTTTACAAAACAACTCTTAATACCACTCAGCCCCCAAGGACACAAATGAGCACTTTTACTTGTCTCACTTATACTTTTATTAATCTCTGTAAACCTGCTCGGACTTCTACCCTATACTTTTACACCTACAACCCAGCTATCCATAAATCTCGGACTGGCTGTCCCATTATGGCTGGCAACAGTAATTATTGGATTACGAAATCAACCGACCATCGCCCTAGGACATCTTTTACCAGAAGGAACCCCAACACCACTAATTCCTATTCTTATTGCAATTGAAACAGTTAGCCTATTCATTCGACCACTAGCTCTCGGAGTCCGACTCACTGCAAACTTAACAGCGGGCCACCTACTAATTCAATTAACCTCCACCGCGATCCTAACTCTTTTGCCCATTATACCCACAATTGCAACCCTAACTGCAATAGTCCTGTTGATATTGACCCTGTTAGAAATTGCTGTCGCAATAATCCAGGCCTACGTCTTCGTACTTCTACTAAGCCTATATTTACAAGAAAATGTCTAATGACACACCAAGCCCACGCTTTCCACATAGTAGACCCAAGCCCCTGACCACTAACAGGAGCTATTGCAGCATTATTATTAACATCCGGCCTTATAATATGATTCCATTTCGGGTCAGTCGTACTAATAAACCTAGGACTAATTATTATAATTTTAACAATAATTCAATGATGACGAGATATTATCCGAGAAAGCACATTTCAAGGACACCATACCCCTCCTGTACAAAAAGGGCTTCGATATGGCATGGTCCTATTTATTACCTCTGAAGTATTATTTTTTTTTGGTTTTTTCTGGGCCTTTTATAACTCAAGCTTAGCACCAACCCCAGAGCTTGGGGAATGCTGACCCCCGATAGGAATCTCTCCCCTAGACCCATTTGAAGTTCCTTTACTCAATACCGCCGTCCTATTGGCATCAGGAGTGACCGTAACATGAACACATCATAGTATTATAGAAGGCCAACACAAAGAGGCCACCCAATCTTTACTTTTAACAATTATTCTTGGCCTATATTTTACTCTACTACAAGCTATAGAATATTATGAGGCCCCATTCACAATTGCGGATGGAGTTTACGGGTCAACTTTCTTTGTAGCAACAGGATTTCATGGACTTCACGTAATTATTGGATCATCATTTCTGCTTGTCTGCCTACTTCGCCAAATTAATTTTCATTTTACCTCTAGCCACCATTTTGGATTTGAAGCCGCGGCCTGATATTGACACTTCGTAGACGTAGTGTGACTATTCCTTTATATCTCAATTTACTGATGAGGATCTTGTCTTTTTAGTATAAAATACAAATGACTTCCAATTATTAGATCTTAGTATAAACCTAAGAAAAGACAATGAGCCCAATTCTATTAATGCTACTTCTTTCAGCAACCCTGTCTGCCCTCCTAATTATAGTAGGATTTTGACTCCCTGTCAATAACCCAGACGCCGAAAAACTCTCCCCCTACGAATGCGGATTCGACCCCCTAGGCTCCGCACGCCTCCCCTTTTCAATTCGATTTTTCTTAGTCGCCATCCTTTTTCTTTTATTTGATTTAGAAATTGCTCTACTCTTACCAACACCCTGAGCCACCCAAATAGTTCCAACAAACACATTTTTTTGATCAGCAACAATCCTAACACTACTCACCGCAGGGCTAATATATGAATGAGCACAAGGAGGCCTTGAATGAGCAGAATAAGTACTTACTCTAAAAAAGACAGTTGACTTCGACTCAATTAATTTTGGAAAACCCCAAAAGTACTTCATGTCCCCAACACTATTTATACTCTACTCAACATTTCTACTTAGCATTTCAGGCTTAACCCTGCACCGAACCCACCTATTATCTGCCCTACTATGCCTAGAAGGAATAATACTGGCCATATTTTTAGGGGTGTCCCTATGAACAAAACAAATAGAAACCACATCATACTTCTCTTTTCCAATATTTTTGCTAACCTTCTCCGCCTGCGAGGCAAGCACCGGACTTGCCCTAATAGTTGCAACCACCCGCACTCACAACACAGACCACCTAAAAGCCCTTAATCTTCTACAATGCTAAAAATTATTATCCCAACCATAATATTAATCCCAACTGTATGATTTTCTTCACCAAAATGAATATGACTAAACTCCATTATTAATAGCCTAATCATTGCCATCATTAGTCTTAGCCTCCTCCTTCAACCATCAGAACTAATAACTGAAACAAACAAGTACCTGGGCGTAGATAAAATCTCCTCCCCACTTTTAGTCTTAACATGCTGACTCCTCCCACTAATAATTTTAGCCAGCCAAAACCACCTAAAAACCAACCCAAAAAACCGACAACAAATATATATCTCTATGCTTGCAACATTACAGGTTGCCCTTATTATAGCCTTCTCGGCAACAGAACTCATTCTGTTTTATATTACCTTTGAAACTACTCTGATCCCCACACTAATTATCATTACCCGCTGAGGTAACCAAACGGAACGACTAAACGCAGGAACATATTTCTTATTTTACACCCTTGCTGGGTCCCTACCACTTTTGGTGGCACTCCTTTTCTTATTATCTTCATTAAACTCTTTATCAGTAAACCTTTTAATTACCTCCCAAGAAATATTTTTAATAAACCCAACAAACAAACTTCTCTGACTCGGCTGCTTAACAGCCTTCATAGTTAAAATGCCACTATATGGCGCTCACCTGTGATTACCAAAAGCCCACGTAGAGGCACCCGTAGCCGGATCAATAATTTTAGCCGCCGTTTTACTAAAACTGGGGGGATATGGAATCATCCGAATTACTATACTATTTACCCCCCTAATTGAACTTTCATACCCATTTATTATCCTCGCCCTATGAGGGGTTTTAATAACTGGACTAATCTGCACCCGACAAACAGACCTAAAGTCTCTCATTGCCTACTCCTCTGTCAGCCACATAGGCCTGGTCGTAGCTGCTGCCCTAATCCAAACACCATGAAGCTTAACCGGAGCAGTTATTTTAATAATCTCACACGGCCTGATCTCCTCTGCATTATTTTGTCTTGCAAACACAAACTATGAACGGACACACAGCCGAACAATACTTCTAGCCCGAGGACTACAAGCGACACTCCCCCTCCTAGCCACATGATGACTCCTCTCGAACTTAGCAAATATAGCACTTCCCCCTTCTACCAATTTATGAGGTGAATTAATAATTATAGTGTCACTATTTAATTGATCCCCATTCACTATTCTAATAACGGGACTCGGAACACTTATTACTGCCGCCTACACCCTCCATATATTTCTTACTACCCAACGAGGCCAACTCTCAAGCCACCTAAAACTCATTTTACCAACCTCTTCACGAGAACATGCCCTAATAACCATACACCTATTACCAATGCTTTTATTAATAATAAAACCGGAAGTAATCTTGGGCGGACTTTCATGTATACATAGTTTAAACAAAATATTAGGCTGTGATCCTAAAAATGAAAGTTAAACCCTTTCTGTGAACCGAGAATGATTAAGAAATACAGAGACTGCTAATTATCTGCCCCGCAGTTAAACTCCGCGGCATTCTTACTTTTAAAGGACAATAGTCGTCCCTTGGTCTTAGGAACCAAAACTCTTGGTGCAACCCCAAGTAAAAGTTATGGACTTTACACTAATCTTAAGCTCATCACTTATACTATCCCTCCTCCTACTTATTATACCCATAACCACAACTACAAACACGGATTGACACACCTTGGTAAAAACATCAGTTAAAATGTCCTTTATTACTAGCACTTTACCTCTCATAATCTTTATTGGCAAAGGAGTAGAAACCACAACCACAAACTTTTATCTTATAAACATCTATAACCTCAACATCTCCTTAAGCTTCAAACTAGACCAATACTCAATTATATTTTTACCAGTTGCCCTATTTGTTACATGAGCAATTTTAGAGTTTGCCATCTGATACATACACTCTGACCCAATAATTAACCGATTCTTTAAATACCTCCTATTATTTTTAATAGCAATAATAACCCTTGTCACAGCCAATAACCTCTTCCAACTATTTATCGGCTGGGAGGGTGTGGGAATCATATCATTCCTACTCATCGGGTGATGACATGCCCGGGCAGATGCCAATGCAGCCGCAATACAAGCAGTAATATATAACCGAATTGGAGACATTGGACTAATTATTTCAATAACCTGAATTGCAACAAATGTAAACTCATGAGAAATTCAACAAATATTTTTACTTATAATAAAAGACGAAGGAATCATCCCACTCTTAGGCCTAATCCTAGCAGCAACGGGAAAGTCGGCCCAATTTGGTCTCCATCCATGACTACCAGCAGCCATAGAAGGCCCAACACCAGTATCAGCCCTACTACACTCAAGCACAATAGTTGTTGCTGGAGTCTTTATTCTAATTCGATTCCAACCTCTACTAGAACAAAACCCAACAGCCATAACAACATGCTTATGCCTCGGATCTCTGACTACCCTATTTACAGCCTCCTGCGCCCTTACACAAAACGACATTAAAAAAATTGTAGCCTTCTCTACATCCAGCCAACTCGGCCTCATAATAGTTACAATCGGCCTTAACCAACCACAACTAGCATTCTTTCATATCTGTACCCACGCCTTCTTTAAAGCCATGTTATTTTTATGTTCTGGCTCTATTATTCACAACCTAAACAACGAGCAAGATATTCGAAAAATAGGAGGACTACAAAAAGCCCTCCCACTTACCACCTCCTGCTTAACCATTGGAAGCCTGGCACTAACAGGCACCCCTTTCCTCTCCGGATTCTTTTCTAAAGATGCCATCATTGAGGCAATAAACACCTCAAACCTAAACTGCTGATCCCTTATTTTAACTCTAGTAGCAACATCATTTACAGCTGTCTACAGTTTCCGAATTGTATTTTTTGCCTCAATAAATAACCCACGGTCAACACCACTAAACCCAACCAATGAAAATAACAAAATAATTATTAACCCAATCAAGCGCCTAGCCTTAGGAAGCATTGTCACAGGACTCCTTATTATTATAAATATTTCTCCAACCAAACCGCAAATTATAACAATACCTACCTCACTAAAAATATCAGCCTTAATAGTTACTATTTTAGGGCTCATTCTGGCAATAGACGTAATAAAATCTACCATAAATACTAGCACAAAAACTAAACTTCATACCATCTCCAACCTTTTGGCATTCTTTCCACACATCACCCACCGCTTTTCCCCTAAATCAAAAATACTAATGGGCCAAAACCTATCTACTATTATCACAGACACAACCTGATATGAAAAAAGCATGCCAAAAGGACTATCTAATCAACAGCTGCCACTCATCAAAACCGCTACAACCTTTCAAACCGGACTTATTAAAACATATATATCAGTATTTCTAATCTCCGCCCTACTCATTATAATTTTATTTTACAGCACGCAAAGACCAACGTCACCTCCCAGACAACTCCTCAAGCCTCAAAATATGGCTCACCATAAAACAGAATAAGTATACCCCAAATAAAGTAAGATAAGATAAATTTCCAAATCAACAAACCCAACACCATAAACCGCACCAACACGGGGGGGGGGAGGGGGGGGTTAGACTGCAACAACCAAAACTCATGAAAGTCAATTTTTATTTAGATTTTAACCAAACCCTCTAACCTGAAAAACCAGTGTTACATTTAGCATAAAACCAATGACCCACACTATACGCAAGACTCACCCGCTCTTAAAGATCATTAACAGCTCCTTTATTGACCTCCCAGCACCATCAAACCTGTCATACCTTTGAAACTTTGGGTCCCTAATAGGAGTCTGCTTAATTACACAAGTCCTAACAGGTCTCTTTTTAGCTATGCACTACACCGCAGACACCACCTCAGCATTCTCTTCAGTTGCTCACATCTGCCGAGACGTAAATTATGGATGAATAGTACGAAACATTCACGCTAATGGGGCCTCTATCTTCTTCATCTGTATTTATTTACACATTGGACGGGGCCTTTACTACGGCTCATATACCTACAAAGAAACCTGAAATATTGGAGTTATCCTCTTATTTTTGGTTATAGCAACAGCATTTGTGGGGTACGTTTTACCTTGAGGACAGATATCGTTTTGAGGTGCAACCGTCATTACAAACCTCCTTTCAGCAATCCCTTACATAGGAGACACGCTCGTACAATGAATTTGGGGGGGCTTCTCAGTAGACAAAGCAACACTCACCCGATTTTTTGCTTTCCACTTCATTCTCCCCTTCATAATTATTGGTGCCAGCATCGTCCACCTTCTATTTCTGCACGAAACCGGATCCAATAACCCAACAGGACTAAACTCTAATCCAGACAAAATTCCATTCCACCCATACTACTCTTTCAAAGACCTCCTTGGATTTCTAGCACTTATTTTAGTAATAATTATTATTTCACTTCTAACACCAAACCTCCTAGGCGACCCAGAAAACTTTACCCCCGCTAACCCTCTAATTACCCCTCCCCACATCCAACCAGAGTGATACTTTTTATTTGCATATGCAATCTTACGGTCTATTCCTAACAAACTAGGCGGAGTGATGGCACTTTTAGCCTCAATCTTAATTCTAATAATAATTCCAGCTTTACACACCTCAAAACACCGAAGCCTTTCACTTCGACCTATTACACAAATATTCTTTTGAACCTTAATTGCTAATACACTAATCCTTACCTGAATTGGAGGACAACCCGTAGAACCACCATTTATTGAAATTGGACAGGCGGCCTCAGTATTATACTTCACACTATTTTTATTTATCCTTCCTATCACCGGAACAGCAGAAAATAAACTAATAAAATGATACTATTGTAGTTTAGAAAAACATTGGCCTTGTAAGCCAAAGAACGAGAATAAAATCTCCAATAGTAAAGTATGAAGAGAAGAGATAGAACAAGACCGCCAAGACAGGCGGTCTACTTAACCAGGCTAAGCCACCCAAACAACAGCAATGAACTAAACAGCCAGAGCGATAAAATCGAAGGAGGGGAGAATAACAAGATCACAAGACAAAGAAATTAATTAAACAACCAGAAAGCCATTAGTACTAAAATAAAAGGAAAAAGAAGTATTACAACAAAATTATAAAAACAAGTAATTAATTTGACCCGGCTAGGCCAATTTGTTAATAAAAAACAACCGTGCACTATTAAAGAAATAGGACAACAGAGCCACAAAACAGGTGATAAATTCAACCTAGTGTCAATAATTCTCACAAAAAAACACAGACCGAATAACCCAACTAAATCACCAACAAAAAATGACAAAATTTTTTGTGCACAGCATAAACACACCACACACAGACATGGCACACTTTATCTAAAACACCATCTTAACCTAAACCAACGTTACACGACCCACTAAACGACCCAAAAACTTTACCCACTAATCGGCCCCCCCCGGGGTAAAAGTAGTAGGAAAAGAGGGAGAATAACAAGACCACAAGACAAAGAAATTAATTAAACAACCAGAAAGCCATTAGTACTAAAATAAAAGGAAAAAGAAGTATTACAACAAAATTATAAAAACAAGTAATTAATTTGACCCGGCTAGGCCAATTTGTTAATAAAAAACAACCGTGCACTATTAAAGAAATAGGACAACAGAGCCACAAAACAGGTGATAAATTCAACCTAGTGTCAATAATTCTCACAAAAAAACACAGACCGAATAACCCAACTAAATCACCAACAAAAAATGACAAAATTTTTTGTGCACAGCATAAACACACCACACACAGACATGGCACACTTTATCTAAAACACCATCTTAACCTAAACCAACGTTACACGACCCACTAAACGACCCAAAAACTTTACCCACTAATCGGCCCCCCCCGGGGTAAAAGTAGTAGGAAAAGAGGGAGAACAACAAGACCACAAGACAAAGAAATTAATTAAACAACCAGAAAGCCATTAGTACTAAAATAAAAGGAAAAAGAAGTATTACAACAAAATTATAAAAACAAGTAATTAATTTGACCCGGCTAGGCCAATTTGTTAATAAAAAACAACCGTACACTATTAAAGAAATAGGACAACAGAGCCACAAAACAGGTGATAAATTCAACCTAGTGTCAATAATTTTCACAAAAAAACACAGACCGAATAACCCAACTAAATCACCAACAAAAAATGACAAAATTTTTTGTGCACAGCATAAACACACCACACACAGACATGGCACACTTTATCTAAAACACCATCTTAACCTAAACCAACGTTACACGACCCACTAAACGACCCAAAAACTTTACCCACTAATCGGACCCCCAGGGTAAAAGTAGTAGGAGAAGAGGGAGAATAACAAGACCACAAGACAAAGAAATTAATTAAACAACCAGAAAGCCATTAGTACTAAAGTAAAAGGAAAAAGAAGTATTACAACAAAATTATAAAAACAAGTAATTAATTTAACCCGGCTAGGCCAATTTGTTAATAAAAAACAACCGTGCACTATTAAAGAAATAGGACAACAGAGCCACAAAACAGGTGATAAATTCAACCTAGTGTCAATAATTTTCACAAAAAAACACAAACCGAATAACCCAACTAAATCACCAACAAAAAATGACAAAATTTTTTGTGCACAGCATAAACACACCACACACAGACATGGCACACTTTATCTAAAACACCATCTTAACCTAACCACACCATCTAACCTTTAGCACCCTTTCCACATCACCCGCCGCCCCCCAAAATCAAAACACATCACAAACACCTAATACGAAAAGTCACTAAAAGGACCATCTAATTAACAACTGCCACGTATCAAAACCACTACAACCTCTCAAGCCGGACTTATTAAAATATATACATATTAGTATTCCTAACTTCACCTTACTCATCTTACCTTACAGCACGCAAAGACCCCCGAGACAACCCACGAGTCACCTCTAGTACCACAAATAGGGCCAAAAGAAGAGCCCACCCTGACGCCATTAAAACTCCTGCCCCAGAAGAAAATATTATGCCAACCCCGACACAATCACTAACTTCACCAGTAAGTTTATCACCCCCAGAAAAAAGCCCCTCAAAACCTTGTCAACCCCCAATTAATATAAAAGTAGTAATAACCCCTAATAAATATACACAAACATACACCAAAACAGACCAGCTCCCTCAAGCCTCAGGATACGGCTCCGCCGCCAAAGAAGCAGAATAAGCAAACACCACCAACATACCCCCTAAATAAATTAACAAAAGAACAAGAGATAAAAAAGAAATTCCCAAATCAACTAGAACCCAACACCCACAAACCGCACCCAACACTAAACCAAGAGCAGCGTAATAAGGAGAAGGATTAGAAACTACAGCAACAAACCCAACCACCAAACCAAACAAAGCCAAAAAACTCATGTAAACCATAATTTTTATTTGGATTTTAACCAAAACCCCTGACCCGAAGAACCAGTGTTGTATTCAACCATAAAAACCAATTGACCCACACTACATGCAAAACACCCACTCTTATAGCTAACAACCACCAAAACAAATAATTTACCCAACCCAAACTAAGCCACCCAGACAACAGCAAGTGGACGAGACAACTAATATATTTTGGTGGTAGGGAAAAGAAGCAGAACAACAAGACCACCAAGACAAATAATTTACCCAACCCAAACTAAGCCACCCAGACAACAGCAAGTGGACGAGACAATTAATATATTTTGGTGGTAGGGAAAAGAAGCAGAACAACAAGACCACCAAGACAAATAATTTACCCAACCCAAACTAAGCCACCCAGACAACAGCAAGTGGACGAGACAATTAATATATTTTTGGTGGTAGGGGAAAGAAGCAGAACAACAAGACCACCAAGACAAATAATTTACCCAACCCAAACTAAGCCACCCAGACAACAGCAAGTGGACGAGACAATTAATATATTTTTGGTGGTAGGGAAAAGAAGCAGAACAACAAGACCACCAAGACAAATAATTTACCCAACCCAAACTAAGCCACCCAGACAACAGCAAGTGGACGAGACAATTAATATATTTTTGGTGGTAGGGGAAAGAAGCAGAACAACAAGACCACCAAGACAGGCGGTCTACTTAACCCAGGCTAAGCCACCCAGACAACAGCAAATGAACTAAACAACCCACCTAACGGTAAAATAAGAAAAAGAAACAAAACAAGGCCGCCAAGACAGGCAGTCTACTTAGCCCAGGCTAAGCCACCTAAACAACAGCAAATAAACTAGACAACCACAACGATAAATATAGGAGAAGGGGAAGAACAACAAGACCATGAAATTAATTAAACAACCAGAAAGCCATTAGTACTAAAATAAAAGGAAAAAGAAGTATTACAACAAAATTATAAAAACAAGTAATTAATTTGACCCGGCTAGGCCAATTTGTTAATAAAAAACAACCATGCACTATTAAAGAAATAGGACAACAGAGCCACAAAACAGGTGATAAATTCAACCTAGTGTCAATAATTTTCACAAAAAAACACAGACCGAATAACCCAACTAAATCACCAACAAAAAATGACAAAATTTTTTGTGCACAGCATAAACACACCACACACAGACATGGCACACTTTACCTAAAATACCATCTAGATCTGAACACAACCGCTACACAACCCTCCTCCCCCACCCACAAACCTCACCAAAAGCCAAAACCTTAACATGCAAAAAAAGTTTTTTTGCGCAAATAAAATGTTGAAAAATATTTTTTTCAAGCAAGAGAGATTTCCACTCCCGCTACTGACACCCAAGGCCAAAATTCTGAGTTTAAACTATCGCTTGTGCTAGATTGTCAATAGTCATGTACCGCGGGGACATATTATGTATAATAGTACATTAAACTAATTTCCCTACGGCTTTGCCTTTTAAACCCTCCTGATTTTTAATTGGACGGACGGAGGAGAAACCATCAACCCGCCCCCCAAGATACCGTGTCCAGATCTATGGACGGAAATTCCGGGGGAACGACTCAGTTATTTTCAAAGGCATCTGGTTTGAATCTATGGACACACAATTGAAGGTGACTTTCCTTCCAATTTATCCGGCATATATGGAGATGCTTGTAATACTAGATGGCCCAGGCCCCCCATAACTGATTTGGACTACATTCATTATTTTTTTTTTCTGTGAGGTCAACCGACATACAAATTTATAACTGGTAAATATTAATCTAAACCTGAACATAGTATGCCTATCTCTTTATCCATCGAGATACGCTAGAGTAATATAGATCAATGTTTTTTAGACATAAACCTTCACTTACTCCTAAAAAATGGTCAGTGGCACTTTAACTTTTTTTTTTCAAAAAGTTTACTTTTTTCAACACTCGTTAAAACTGAATTTACCATTAAAAAACAAAAAAAACATTAACTTTTTTTTTTTAGAATTTAACCCCCCCCCCCCAAACTTGACTAATCAGTACTACTGCTATTTTTAGTTAACCCCAAACCTAAAAAAGCCTTTATACTCACACCAAAGACAACAAAAAAAAGATTAAATGACAAGACTAGTGCAAGACAACAAATTTTCTTCACCAATACATTGTGTCACA